TCCCTTGTCGGTTCTCTGTGAAATATTCGTTTGGCCGAGGGCTTCCAAACACATCGTAAGCTAAACCCGTACTGACGAATAACCAACCCGCAATAAATAGGGAAGGTATAGTAATGCTATGAATAACCCAGTATCGAATACTGGTAATAATATCAGCAAAAGAACGTTCTCCCGTGCTTCCAGACATGCTGAGCTCCACATATTCTTGTACAGTCAAAAAGGGGAATCGATTCTGTAAAAGATGGGATCAGTAAGTAGAAAACTACTGATATTTCATCTTTGTAAGATCGTCAATATTGTACCGAAGGTGTATTTAGAGTATACCGAATCAGTATAGCCATCCTTCCTCTGACACAGCAACGCGGTTTTGATCAGTATCAAAACAAAATCCTACATAATTCCTTTCTTCTTTTATTGTTTCTTGTATATGTATAACTGTGTGTTATTCAACAGAATATTATTCAACTTTCTGTGTTTGGTAATAGAAAGTTTTCATTACTGGTTTCATAATAGATAGAAAGTTATCATCTTGGTAAAGTACGAATCCATGGGTTCTAATAATTCATGAAAGATTTTTATCCTATTCATACAATAAATGCAAAATCTATAAAAAATATTGTCTTTTTTTTTTCATATTGTTAAAAGTTTTTTGCTCTAACTTGCATTTCAAATAATTGGCGGATCGTACAATATACTATAATGCAATAGTATATAGACATTGATGAAGAGAACAAACAAGACAATAGTCGGAAAAATCTATATTTGTAATGTAACTTTTGTTATATTAGATCCAAACAAAGCAAAGGTTCCTTTTTAACCGAACCAGAATACAATGACAGAACTCCATAATATGATATGGAAAGAAAGAATGTGGAACCTAAAAGGATAATGGAAATGGAAATTGCTAACCCTCAAATTGAGTTGGATCTAAAACAAAATAAAATAAAGTAAAAGTCAATAGATCGCGGGATACTTTTTTATCTTCTCATTCGATCGAGATATTTTATTTGGCAATTACCTACTACTGAATCTAATTAGTTAAAATATAAAAATATATAAGTAAAGGAGTTTCAAGCATTAACGCACAAGTTGCGCAATGAATCGACGATTCATAATCACAGGATTAATCGACGTTACAGCCAATGAATTAATCCTTTTTCTACCTATGTCTATGTTACTCTATCTTTGTTAGTATCGTTTATAATGACTAATAAATCAAGAACTTTCAATTGGAATTAATTCTGTCAATTGGTATTTTTTTTATTATATCTTATATCTCGCAAAAACAGAAGCTTAGGTAAATGTTTTATCAATCAGCATATGTAGCAAGAGAACGTATCTTATTTAGCTCTTTCATGCCTACTATAACTAGTTATTTCGGTTTTCTACTGGCTGCTTCAACTATAACCCCAGCGCTTTTGATTGGTTTGAACAAGATACGACTTATTCGAAGTTAATTGAATGAGCAATTCATAAAAATGAATATTTCTCTGAGATTTCAAGTGTTTTAAGGTTCTTTTCGATGTCAATTGTCAATTTTTGGTTATTGAGATTCACGGACGATTCAGATTAATATTTAGGAATAAAATTTACCTCTCTTTTTCTCTCAAAGAAATAAAAATGATTGAAGTTTTTCTATTTGGAATCGTGTTAGGTCTAATTCCTATTACTTTGGCAGGATTATTCGTAACTGCGTATTTACAATACAGACGCGGTGATCAGCTGGAGCTTTGATTGATTGAGTAACATTTCTTTTTTTATTTTGATTGACCTCCTGTAGAGAGGAGGTCGAATTTGAATTGTAATTCAACTTCTTTAATTAGTTTATTGTTATTCAATATAACAAAGAACACAATCACGCTCTGTAGGATTTGAACCTACGACATCGGGTTTTGGAGACCCACGTTCTACCGAACTGAACTAAGAGCGCTTTCTTATGACAGAGGATATAACTGTAAGGAAAATAATTCCTTTTGTACCCTTAATTCAATAAATACATCTTGCATGCATATAGTATGCTAAAATGAAAAATTATGCCCAATTGTAACCGATCTCAAATAATCCCTCGTTACTGCCCATAGGAGGAGTAATAGGTAGGGATGACAGGATTTGAACCCGTGACATTTTGTACCCAAAACAAACGCGCTACCAAGCTGCGCTACATCCCTTTTTTCAATTGTCGTACAGTGTCATTGTACAAAAGCCCTGTCTTGTTTTCCATATCGTTATTTTCTCCTTTATCTATTTTATCTATTTAAAATGGATTTTCTTGCCATTTCTTCTTTTTGGTTTTAGATACATATATCTTTTTGGTTTCATATACATATAATAAACTATATACATCTGAAATGAAACCTAAGATAAAAAAAAAAAGAATGGTTATTTATCGGTTCAGGGTATTTTTTTTTTTTTTCTGTTTTAGGGTGGGGGTAGGGGCAAGAAAATCCCATCTACTGACTCATTGTACATAGACATTTTAGTTATAAATGTTGCATAAAAATACAAGTGATCCTTAATTTAGTTCCAGCATCTGATCATACATGTATTACAATAAAGAAGGAGGATTTTCAATGCGAGATATAAAAACATATCTCTCTGTGGCACCTGTGCTAAGTACTCTATGGTTTGGGTCTTTAGCAGGTTTATTGATAGAAATTAATCGTTTATTCCCGGATGCCTTGTCATTTCCCTTTTTTTAATTCTAGTTATTAATATGGGAAGAAATGAATAAAATTAGAGATACAAAAAATTCTATGTGACTAAATTTCCCCACCCCCTTTTTTAGTTGTTTAGGATAGGAAGAAAAGAAAAAGAATAAAGGGGGTATTTAACCCTAGCGTGGGATGGGTGGGTCTAATATCGAATTTGATTGGTAGAATAGAAATGTAGGTCTAAGACAGGCTTCACGAATATAAAATACGTAAACGAAATACTGTGATTAGACTAAGAACAATTGCTAGTTAGAAAAAGTTGTATTAGTTAATTATTACATTATAATGAATGCTTTCAAAAGCAAATTTTAGTGACTTCTATTGATTTTTCGTTTTTATGTTCCTTTCTTCTTCTTCGGTTCGGGTCAAAAATAGAAGAGTTGAGTCGATCCAAAATCCAAAGCAAAGGAGGTCCATGGCCAAAGGCAAAGATGTCAGAGTCAGAATTATTTTGGAATGTACCAGTTGTGTCCGAAATGGTGTCACTAAAGAATTTCCGGGCATTTCTAGATATATTACTCAAAAGAATCAACACAATACACCCAGTCGATTAGAATTAAAAAAATTTTGTCGCTATTGTAAAAAGCATACAATTCATGGGGAAGTAAAGAAATAGATCGAACAGAGTGTGTGGGCGATCCTTCCAATCCAAGGAGCAAGAGGAGGTTAATAACATATATAATATATAAAACATATATAACATATATAAATATAGAAATAAAACCCTATCCTATTTCGGTCGGATCTTAAATGCATGAAGAAATAAGATTTTAGAGATAAGGAATAAACCATGGATAAATCCAAGCAACCTTTTCATAAACCCAAGCGATCTTTTCATAAACCCAAGCGATCTTTTCATAAACCCAAGCGATCTTTTCATAAACCCAAGCGATCTTTTCGTAGGCGTTTGCCCCCAATTGGATCGGGGGATCGAATTGATTATAGAAACATGAGTTTAATTAGTCGATTTATTAGTGAACAAGGAAAAATATTATCTAGACGAGTGAATAGATTAACCTTGAAACAACAACGATTAATTACTATTGCTATAAAACAAGCTCGTATTTTATCTTTGTTACCTTTTCTTAATAATGAGAAACGATTTGAAAGAACCAAGTCGATCTCTAGAGCTACTGGTCCTAGAACCAGAAAAAAATAGGCATACTATACTCTTCAATTGGCTCAAAACTTCAATCTGAAGTCCACATTGAAGTTTTTGAAAAAGACTAGAATCTGTATTTCATTATTGTGTTGTAATAAAAAAATGGGGAAGAATAAATCCTTTTTTTTATTGAAACATGTTCGTTCATTCATACTACTTATCTTAATTTAATTTATTTTTATTCTATCTTCCCGGAGTTTATTCTCCGGGGAATTTTATTTCAACCATTCCTGTATATAATTTGATAATCTCTTTTATTTGATAATCCTTTTGGAAATGATGCAAAGACAATTCTTATTTAATATAGCTATTTGCGCAGGTATTTTACGATTAAGAAGCAATTGCCTCTTGTACAGATTATGTATCAATCTACTATAACTATAGGAAACCTCGTTCTCGCGAGTTACTGCATTTATCCGAGTGATCCACAAACGACGAAAATCTCTCTTTTGCCTACCTCTATCTCTATAAGCGAAAACAAAAGCTCTCATTTTCTGTTGAGTAATAGTTCGAATAAGTCTTGAATAGGCCCCTCGAAAGCTTGATGCAAATAAACGCGTTTTTGTTCGGCGTCTCCGAGCTGTATATCCTCGTCTAACTCTGGTCATTTAATCAAATTAAACTTTGATGAATAACTAATTGATTTCTGTTCGTTCAGTCATTCTTTTTCCCCGGTTCAATTAATAACAAAACGGATTATTCCGATATATAAAATATAAATTCCAATGGCTTTTGCTACTATAACCTTCCCAACCACAATTTTTTATTTTATTTCTTTCAGTCAGGTATTTCGCTTGTGGAAATAAGAAATTCGACCAATCAATAATAAAAAAATTTGTAAAATAAATTAATTTATAAATTATTTTAAATAAAATAAAAAAAAAAAAAAATAGTGGATTCCTTCGTTTCTATGGTTACTTCTTAAACGGTGAGGTCCTCTCTATACACCGGAGCTCTTTCTCCCATTCCATTTAATCAATGTTTTTGGTAACTTGTACAGTTCGCACTTTTTGGCTCTACCCATGAATTATACAGTAATAGGTCTTTTCACAATGAGAGCTATCCATACAGTGACGGCATTTAATTATGAAAGTTGGCTAGGTAGCTGACCCTCTTAGTCCGTTATTTCAAGAATAGGAGCATAAAAGTTTTGCTTCTAAAATAGGGTTTCCCCGCTTAATGGATAACCTTTTGCTACCAATGGAGAATTTATTTTCATCTCAAATCGAGGTGATTGGATTTGCACCAACAGAAACCATAAAATTCATACACAATCAATAGAGGTATATGATACATCTTTAGTTTTATTTAGATAGTAAACACTATTCTTCCATTTTTCCATTCTATCTATTCATTGGTACTAGTTATTGATACTGGAACAATTGTATCATTTGTTCGAGCTCATGATCTAAACGAGTCGCACATACACCCTAGTACATATTCCTCGACGCTGAGGGCATCCTCGAAGAGCGGAAGATTTCCTGACATTTCTGCTTGGCTGTCTTGCGTTTCTAATAAGTTGTTTAATAGTTGGCATGTTGAATCGTATATATATGATGGGATTATAATGGGCTGGTTTAGATCGATCTTAACCTGATGATTATGAATTTTTTCCCTTCAATTGAATGAATATTTGACTTGGGTAAAATAAAAATAGTCAATATCCAATCACGGAAAATTCAAATTACGGTTTGAAATGGATACACGGGATCCCCAGCATTTTAGACCGATACAAGATCAATAATGCCATAAGCTTGGGCTTCTGTTGCTGACATAAAAACATCCCTTTCCATGTCTTTGGATATAACCCATGGGGGGTTGCCCGTTCTTTGTGCATAAACCTTTGTGAGGGTTTCGCGAAGTGTCATTAGGTGTCCCGCTTCCCTGGTGACTTGCTCCGACCCTTCCTCATAAAAAGAACTAGCAGGTTGGTGAATCATAACCCTGATTATATAACATCCATCATGAGCGGCTCCTCTATCTCACACGATTGGTCGAAGGGAAGGAATAAAAATAACAATAAGAAAAAGATAGAATTGAACAACCGTACAGGCATCTTTTGTACATTGCATACGGCTCCGCAATGGAATTGACCTTTCCCTTCCGTCCGCCAAAGAAAGGGACAAGGGTACTAGAAACAAATAGGGTCCATCCGATCCAGATCGTTGAATGATCCATTTACCACCCTTCCCCTCGTAGAAGTCAAAAATACTATGATGGTTCTGTTGCTTTATATATTTTTTATTTATCTCGTCTTTAATCTTTAATTTAGCAATCCCAAGGTTTTTTCTGACCCGATCAAATAAGGTAAGGAAAAAAGATCTTTTTTTTTTTTTCTTTTTTATAACATTAATATCAGAAAGGCACTTCTGGTGTGTAAGAAAAATGATTTGTGACGCTGAAACAGACCTCCGACGCATAAGATCAAATCAGAAATAACCTTTGTTTCATACTACTATTTCGATACATAATTTCATGTTATGAAAAAACAAAAATGTTCATATCGAACTTAAAATGCCATGCTATTTTTACTTATTATTCATGTTCCATATGGCGAAGGCATAGTCTTTTTTTTTCAAATAAAAAACTCATTGGCGCCAAGCGTGAGGGAATGCTAGACGTTTGGTAATTTCTCCTCCGACCAGAACGAAAGATCCCATTGAAGCGGCTAATCCCATGCATATTGTATGTACATCCGGTGGCACAAATTGCATAGTATCATAAATAGCTATTCCTGGCATTACCCATCCACCGGGGGAGTTTATAAACAAATAATGATCCCTAGTCTTGTCGTCTATACTAAGATATACCATAAGGCCAACAAGGTGATTCGAGATCTCGCTATCAACCTCTTGACCTAAAAAAAGTAATCTTTCTCGAAAAAGTCGGTTGATTAGGACAAAATTGTATCCTTTAGTAACCGTACCTGCACCTTTGGATGCATACGGTTCAAAAAAGCGAAAAAAAAATCAATGTGTCGATTCCAGTCCTATTTCTTTTTTTTTTTAACAGGGTTTTTGTTTTTCTCTAATGAAGGGACTTTTTCTTATATTATTCTATTCTTCAAGAAACATCATAAGTTTTTGCTTCCTTCCCTAGAAAAACCCTATCTACCTATCTATAATAAAAAAAAAAAGAATTCAAAAAACTTATTGAACTAACCTCTCATTGATGTATTGTTTCATCGAGATTCAAATCACGATGTCATTTTCTTGTTCCTAAACGGGCCCATTTATTTCTTTTAGGTTCATGTTCTACTCCGGGTAAATATCTATCCGAATTTTATTTTCACATATAGGGCAAATTTTGTCAGTGCCACTTTTTTTTGCTACGATTTTTTTTTTTCAATTCTTTTCATGCCTTCCGCCAAACTATTTGATATTTTATTATACTATTCCATTGATTGGTAGTTTGAGATAACCCCTAGGTAGGATATAAAAATCCTTTATGATACAAGTGATAATGGGACCTATATTACCAATTTGGTATTTTCTGAACGGAGCCTGAATATTTCATTTTATTGGTACAAGCCAACCATAAATTCTTCTAATTTAGATTATTGATCTCTAAAAAAATTGGATTTAATTGTACTTCGCGCTCCGAGTTTTTGAAGGTTCAATCAATCTTTCTTGGGCGAAACAGAGGATATCTCGATCGGGAGAGAGAACGGGTAAATCCCATATGACCCAATATGTCTGACAAGTCGCACTATACGTCAACCCAATTTGCATCTTCCTCTTCAGGACCCTGAAAAGGTACTTTTGGAACACCAACGGGCATTAAATAAAAAAAAAAAGAAATTAAAGCACTATATTTGACTTTGATGTGGAAACGTAACAATGAATTTATTGTCCTCATAATTTTTATTTCTGTTTCTCCTATTTTATACATAGATTGGAGGGTTCATACAGAAATACGGAATGAATAAAGAAAAATTCTTATGAGGGGATCGTTCGAATAATCAACAAGTGTTTATGCATTCGTTTTCAAAAAATGAAATTAATTCCCCATTGCGTATTGTTACTTATCGGGTATAGAATAGATCTGCTTCTCTTTGTTCCTACGAACAGAAATTTTCCATTATTTCCAATGTAACGGAATAAAATAAATATGAACCCTTGTTCATAGATAATCTACTGAAAAAGGTTAGGTACATAGTATATATATATATTTTAGTTTTTTAGTCCAATGCGATAAAGTTACATAGTGTCTATTTATCTTTGATAAAGGGGTATTTCCATGGGTTTGCCTTGGTATCGTGTTCATACCGTTGTATTGAATGATCCCGGTCGGTTGCTTTCTGTCCACATAATGCATACAGCTTTGGTTTCTGGTTGGGCCGGCTCAATGGCTCTATACGAATTAGCAGTTTTTGATCCCTCTGACCCCGTTCTTGATCCAATGTGGAGACAGGGTATGTTCGTTATACCCTTCATGACTCGTTTAGGAATAACCAATTCATGGGGCGGTTGGAGTATTACAGGGGGAACTATAACGAATCCGGGTATTTGGAGTTACGAAGGTGTGGCAGGTGCACATATTGTGTTTTCCGGCTTGTGCTTCTTGGCAGCTATCTGGCATTGGGTGTATTGGGACCTAGAAATATTTTGTGATGAACGTACGGGAAAACCCTCTTTGGATTTGCCTAAGATTTTCGGAATTCATTTATTTCTTTCAGGGGTAGCTTGCTTTGGTTTTGGTGCATTTCATGTAACAGGCTTGTATGGTCCTGGAATATGGGTGTCCGATCCTTATGGACTAACTGGAAAAGTACAACCTGTAAATCCAGCGTGGGGCGCGGAAGGTTTTGATCCTTTTGTTCCAGGAGGCATAGCTTCTCATCATATTGCAGCGGGGACATTAGGCATATTAGCAGGTCTATTCCATCTTAGTGTCCGTCCGCCTCAACGTCTATACAAAGGATTACGTATGGGAAATATTGAAACTGTCCTTTCCAGTAGTATCGCTGCTGTGTTTTTTGCAGCTTTCGTTGTTGCTGGAACTATGTGGTATGGTTCAGCAACTACCCCGATTGAATTATTTGGCCCTACTCGTTATCAGTGGGATCAGGGATATTTTCAGCAAGAAATATATCGAAGAGTTGGTGCTGGACTAGCCGAAAATCAGAGTTTATCGGAAGCTTGGTCAAAAATTCCCGAAAAATTAGCTTTTTATGATTACATTGGTAATAATCCGGCAAAAGGAGGATTATTCAGAGCGGGCTCAATGGACAATGGGGATGGAATAGCTGTTGGATGGTTAGGACACCCTATCTTTAGAGATAAAGAAGGACACGAGCTTTTTGTACGTCGTATGCCTACTTTTTTTGAAACATTTCCAGTAGTTTTGGTAGATGGAGATGGAATTGTGAGAGCTGATGTTCCTTTTAGAAGGGCAGAATCCAAGTATAGTGTCGAACAAGTAGGTGTAACTGTTGAATTCTATGGTGGCGAACTTAATGGAGTTAGTTACAGTGATCCAGCCACTGTGAAAAAATATGCTAGACGCGCCCAATTGGGGGAAATTTTTGAATTGGATCGGGCTACTTTGAAATCCGACGGTGTTTTTCGTAGCAGTCCAAGGGGTTGGTTCACTTTCGGGCATGCTTCATTTGCTTTGCTTTTCTTTTTCGGACACATTTGGCATGGCGCTAGAACCTTGTTCCGGGATGTTTTTGCTGGTATTGATCCAGATTTGGATGCTCAAGTGGAATTTGGAACATTCCAAAAAATTGGAGATCCAACCACAAGGAGACAGACAGTCTGATACAACATTGCTCTGGTATTTTTCGCCTATATTTGAATTTGATTTTTTTTTTTTACATGGGATAGGTGGCGGAGAAATCGTGACTTGAATCACTGCTTTTCTTTGACTCTTTCCCTTTCTTTATCTGATTGATAAATGATCCAAGATGAATAGATTTGGAAGCTATAATTGTAAACCACGATCGAATCCATGGAAGCATTGGTTTATACATTCCTGTTAGTCTCTACTCTAGGGATAATTTTTTTCGCTATCTTTTTTCGAGACCCTCCTAGGGTTCCGACTAAAAAAATGAAATGATTTTTCATTATCTCAATTGAAGTAATGAACCTCCCAATACGGGAGGTTCATTACTTCGACTAGTCCCCGTGTTCCTCGAATGGGTCTCTTAGTTGTTGAGAGGGTTGCCCAAAAGCAGTATATAAGGCGTACCCAGTAAAGCTTACAAGTAAACCAGATATGGAGATGGCGACTAAGGTTGCTGTTTCCATTATTCGATTTCAAGATCGCGATGGGTCTACAATAAGATAGTTTATTTACAACTACAACGGAATGGTATACAAAGTCAACAGATCTTAACCGATGAAATAGTATTTATGGCTACACAAACTGTTGAGGGTAGTTCTAGATCTGGGCCAAGACGAACTCTTGTAGGGGATTTGTTGAAACCGTTGAATTCGGAATATGGTAAAGTAGCTCCGGGCTGGGGTACTACTCCTCTTATGGGAGTCGCAATGGCTCTATTTGCGGTATTCTTATCTATTATTTTGGAGATTTATAATTCTTCCGTTCTATTGGATGGAATTTCAGTGAGTTAGGTTCATAAGAGCAATGAAGTACTAGTAAAAAAAAAAACAACTTAGGACTCGGATTTCTAGTCCATTTTGGTAGTTCGACTGTGAAATTCCTTTGTTTCGGTATTTCCGGAATATGAGTGTGTGACTTGTTATAATTGATCCTATTGATATACAGAAAATGGATCTGTCATCTCGATAGAGATGATTCTACCTCGTCGGATATTTATATTTATTCTAGTTTCCGAAGCACGAAATAAATATATTGAATAGATCAAGAAAAGAAATATTTTGACTATGATTCATACCTATTATTCAAACCTCGTAACCGGACTCAAAAAAAAAAATTTAAAAGGTATTTCCTAAGTCAAACAAATTTTCTTCTTTCAGAACTATGTACTTTGACGGAAGTACAACTATTTCTCTGGATTTTGTTGAGTCATTACATCTATTCATTAAATAAGTGATGATCAAATGGTTCTTACTCGGAGAACCTTTGAGTTTTGTTTGGGGACTTATTGATGAATCATCGTGGTTCTAGTATAAATCTGAGGTTTCAAGTGATTCATAGGGTCTCAACAAGAGAATTCCTATCAAAAGTAAAACAATAGTCAATTTTCATTACGCAAAAAAACTCAAATAAAATACTAAATAGGGGAAGAGAAGATTCAAGAAGCCTGTAATAATCAATATAAAAAATATAAAAAAGAAAGACGGATGAGCTAACTTGATATTTTTTAGCATTATCATCACAAAGAACAGATTTCAGATTTTTATTTCTTCGGATCTTCAGGGTAGATTGAATCAAGTGGCTAAAAAGTTAAAACTTTTTATTACATATCCGTTGAAACAGTATTTGTATGTTTTTGCTTGAGCCGTACGAGATGAAATTCTCATATACGGTTCTCGGGGGGGTTCCTTGGTTTACCTATCTCAATAAAGTATATGACTGGTTCGAAGAGCGTCTCGAGATTCAGGCGATTGCAGATGATATAACTAGTAAATATGTTCCTCCTCACGTCAACATATTTTATTGTTTAGGGGGGATCACACTTACTTGTTTTTTAGTACAAGTAGCTACGGGTTTTGCTATGACTTTTTACTATCGACCAACTGTTACGGAGGCCTTTTCCTCTGTTCAATACATAATGACTGAGGCCAACTTTGGTTGGTTAATCCGATCAGTTCATCGATGGTCAGCAAGTATGATGGTTCTAATGATGATTTTGCACGTATTTCGTGTGTATCTCACAGGCGGATTTAAAAAACCTCGCGAATTAACTTGGGTTACGGGTGTAGTTCTCGCTGTATTGACTGCATCTTTTGGTGTAACTGGTTATTCCTTACCTTGGGACCAAATTGGTTATTGGGCAGTCAAAATTGTGACAGGTGTACCTGAAGCTATTCCTGTAATAGGATCGCCTTTGGTAGAGTTATTACGCGGAAGTGCTAGTGTGGGTCAATCCACTTTAACTCGTTTTTATAGTTTACACACTTTTGTATTGCCTCTTCTTACTGCCGTATTTATGTTAATGCACTTCTCAATGATACGTAAGCAAGGTATTTCAGGTCCTTTATAAACTAAAGAAGACAGATCATAGATATTTGTAATCGATCATATATTATCTCGGAAAGGAACAATAGTATCTTATTGCTACAAATATGGATTATTGAAAAAAAAAAATAAGACATATTATTTTGATATTTCTCTTCAACTCCGAAGTATTCTTTATTTAATACGATACTTTGATATGAATAGTTGAAGTGGATCCTCCGAAGAGAAGATGGATTATGGGAGTGTGTGGCTTGAACTATTGATTGGGCCATGCGGATAAATTCATATATCCGCCACATTGGAATTCACGACCAAATGTGTCTCCGCATCCAATCACCGCGCGAGTCCCCCTACGTAGCGGAAGATAGGCCGGTTCGCTTGAGGAGAATCTTTTCCATGATCATACCCGAATCCATGTTATGCATGGGCAGGCTCCGTAAGATCCCGTAAAATAGATGATGTGACATAATCTGGATTATGCTCGATCTATTCTACTTACTTATTTATAGTATGGAAATGCATCCATTTCCTTTGCATCCATCCAGATCCATGATATTATCGGAGTTAAATAAGGGATCTAAGGAAAAACAGAGGTTAAACTGTATTAGTAACAAGTAAATTCTTTGTATTTATAAGAAGACTCGCGATATTGTGAGAATAAATACCAATCACAAGATATGAGATAATCCAAAAAGCACTTGATCATGATCCAATTTTGAAGCCTACTCGGATATTGAGCATTTACCTGTAAGAACTTAATTCTTGCCAATGAATAGTTGCAACTCCGGAAAAATGGAGTTCGATAAATATTTTCTTACATAGAGTCACTCTATATGTGTAGATATGGATGAAATATAGATTTGATATAGATCTACTTCTGTCATTCCTTTGATTTGATTCTTGCTCGAGCCGGATGATGAAAAATTCTCATGTCCGGTTCTTTCGGGGGGTGGATCCATAAGAATTCACCTATCCCAATAACAAAGAAACCTGACTTGAATGATCCTGTATTAAGAGCTAAATTGGCTAAAGGGATGGGACATAATTATTACGGAGAACCCGCATGGCCCAATGATCTTTTATATATTTTTCCAGTAGTTATTTTGGGTACTATAGCATGTAACGTAGGCTTAGCGGTCCTGGAACCCTCAATGATTGGTGAACCGGCGGATCCATTTGCAACTCCTTTGGAAATATTACCCGAATGGTACTTCTTTCCCGTATTTCAAATACTTCGCACAGTACCCAATAAGTTGTTGGGTGTTCTTTTAATGGTTTCAGTACCCGCGGGATTATTAACAGTACCCTTTTTGGAGAATGTCAATAAATTCCAAAATCCATTTCGTCGTCCAGTAGCTACAACAGTCTTTTTGATCGGTACCGCAGTAGCTCTTTGGTTAGGTATTGGAGCAACATTACCTATTGATAAATCCCTTACTTTAGGTCTTTTTTAAATTGATTCAACCGTGAAATACTGCGCGTAGGTATCTAGGGAATAGTCGATTCAAACTGAATCTTCCCTAGATACATTATTTTTAATCCATCTCAATAGGGATTGTAAGATTAAATAAAAAATTTCTTCTTTTTTTATATATATTTTAAGTTATATATATATTTTAAGTTATATATATATTTTAAGTTATATATAATATAAATATAACTATATAATATAACTATAACTTTTTTTATATTATATTTTTATTTTTTTACATTATATTTTTATATAAAATATTTTTTTATATAAAATATAAATAAACTTTTTTCTAAAATAGAAAAAAAAAAAGAAAAAGATGAAGTAATTGTGATAGATTTAAAATGAAAACTTAGTCTTAGGTAAATTTATTGTGAAATGCTTCTGTAGAATGTCCACTATCTGTTTTACATCTTCTATCCGAAGATATTCAATTTTCATAAGATCTTCTTGACTGTTACTCAAAAGGTCCAATAATGTATGTATATTGGACCTTTTGAGACAATTATAGGTCCTGGAAGGCAATTCTGATTGGTCAATAAAAATACATTTCAATGCAATTTCTTTTTTGTTTTTCTTTAGATTAGCTAATCTATCATGAAAGGTAAAAGGGGGTAAAGTAAATCTGCTTTTATTTTCTTCGAAATTAATGTCCTTTTCCTCTGCATATAGAAAAGGAATAAATAAATCAATCAAATTACGAGAAGCTTCGTGGAGTGCTTCTTTAGGAGTTAAACTTCCATTTGTCCATATTTCTAGAAAAAGGATCTCTTGTTTTTCATTTCCATTCCCATAAGAATAAATACTATGATTCGCATTTCGAACAGGCATGGGTACAGCATCTATAGGATAACTTCCATCTTGAGAGTTATTTGTGGGTCTCATACGATATCCGCGATCTCTTTGGATTTGTAATCCAATACACAAATCAAGAGGCTCTGTCAGGGTAGCTATATACTGTGTAGTGTCAACTATCTCCACAGACGGCGGTAGAATAATATCTTGAGCTGTTATGTATCTGGGGCCTTTGACGCAAATGGATGCGTCTCGAATGCCGTATAGATTACTTCTTAATACAATTTCTTTCAAATTCATTAAAATTTCATGTACTGATTCTTCAATACCCCCTATCGTAGAATATTCATGTGGTACTTTTTCAGATTTTGCACGTGTTATACATGTTCCTTCTATTTCTTCAAGTAAAATCCGTCGTATAGCAAGACCCATGGTATCGGCTTGACCTTTCATAAGCGGGGACAGAATGAAACGCCCATAATAAAGACGCTTACTGTCTATTCTTGATTCAACACACTTCCACTGTAGTGTTCGAGTGGATCCTGCTATTTCCTCTCGAACCATAATAATATATTATTGTTATTTGATTAGATTATTGAATTGTTTATTTCTCTTGACTTGAAATCTGTTCAATTCTTATTTCTATATATGTCTTTTTTTAGGGGGTCTACACCCATTATGTGGCATAGGGGTTACATCGCGTACGAAACTTAATAGTATACCACTTCGACGAATAGCTCGTAATGCTGCATCTCGTCCGGGACCAGGACCCTTTATCATGACTTCTGCGCGTTGCATACCTAGACCAACTACTGCATGAATAGCCTCTCTCGCTGCGGCTTGAGCAGCAAAAGGTGTTCCTTTTTTTGCGCCTTTTATTTTAGAAGTACCCGCGGAGGACCAAAAAACCACTCGCCCTCGTACATCTGTAACAGTTACAATAGTATTGTTGAAACTCGCTTGAACATGAATAATTCCTTTTGGTATTCTACGTCCATTCTTACGCGAACCAATACGTCTATATCTACGTGAACTAATTCTTGTTCTACGTGAACTAATTCTTGGTATAGGTTTTGTCATATTTTATCATCTCATAAATATGAGTCAGAAATATACGGAGATATCCATTTCATGTTAAAACAGATTCTTTATTTTTACATTGATCCTTATCCTTCCTTTAGAAAACTTAAAAGATTATCCTTGTCTCTGTTTATGTCTTAGATTAGAACAAATCACTATAATTCGTCCGTGCCTACGGATCAGTCGACATTTTTCACAAATTTTACGAACAGAAGCCCTTTTTTTCATATTTACGATTCCTTACCTTGATTCTGAATCTATTCTTTGAAATAAAAAAAGTTTCCTTAATTTTTTAACCTCGAATTGTATCCCCCCACGAATGAAATTAAAAAAATCTCCTAATCGTTCAAAACTTCGTTGCGAAGTCTATAAATTATATGTCCCCCGCCGGTTGAATCATAACTACTTACTTCGTTTTGACTCTATCTCCTGGTAGTATCAGGATAAAACCGTGTCGTATCCTCCCCGAAACATACCGTTGAGAAGTGATTCAGTAATTAAACCCTCATGAATCCATTTTTGTTCTTTTATTCCGGGTAACCTTTCCTTGAAGTATCAATTAATGGGGGAGCAGTCATATAACTCACTTTTCCTCTCTTTTTCTTTTCATTCTTTTCACAACTGAGAAGTTAGAGATCGAATTAGGATGCGGTAGGAAAAGGATCACCATATATAACACAAAATTTCTCCCCCAACGCCTTCTAGGCGAGCTTCTCGATCTGTCATTATACCTCGAGAAGTAGAAAGAATAGCAATCCCCATTCCGCCTAAAATCCTAGGAATTCGTTGGTAGTTGGAATAGATTCGTAGACCTGGTCGGCTGATACGCTTTAAAATAGTTTTATATATTCTTTCCCTAGTTCTGTTATGTCGCAGGGTTGAAACCAAGAAATTTTTCTTACTTTCTCGATGTTTTCTAACGTTTTCAATAAAACCTTCTCGCAGAAGTATTTTAACAAGGTTTTCGGTGATATTAGTAGATGCTATTCGAACCGTTCTTTTTTTTTTCATGTCAGCATTTCTTATAGAAGTTATTATTTCGGAAATAGTGTCCCTACCCATGATGAACTATAATTATAGTTGCCTCCTCATTTTGATATAATCAACGTGTTTATTTTTTTTTTATGAATTCATAAAAAAAAGTATATGCTTGAGACACAATCTACTAATTTTTCTATTTCAGATATTCTACTATGTCATAATTTCATCTACTAATATTTATAATATTTCAGGAGCTAATGAGATAATTTTAGTGAAATGGAATTCTCTCAATTCCTCGGCGATTGCACCAAAAACTCGAGTCCCTTTTGGATTTCCTTTTTGATCAATGACAACTGCTGCATTGTCATCATATCGTATTCTCATACCGTCTTCACGCTTGAGTTCTTTACACGTACGTACAATTACAGCTCTAATTACTTCTGATCTTTTGAGCGGCATATCGGACGCTGCTTCTTTGATTACAGCAACAATAACGTCACCAATATGAGCATATCGGCGATTACTAGTTCCTAAAATTCGAATACACATCAATTTGCGAGCCCCGCAATTATCCGCTACATTTAAAAGGGTCTGAGGTTGAATCATATCATTTTTTATCTGCTCTTTCAATGCAAAGGACGAAGAAAGAAAAGAAATATTATCTGTCCAGAAAAAAATAAACCCGCAATTGTATTTTTTCATTCATTCCTAATGCCCTTTTCTTTTGTTCTACATCTCTATCCCGCAATAATAAATTGAGTTCGTATAGGCATTTTGCACGCAGCTATTGAAATGGCTGCTCTGGCCACAGTTTCGGATACTCCGCCCATTTCATAAAGTATTCGACCCGGTTTAACAACGGATACCAAATATTCGGGATTGCCTTTCCCCGAACCCATACGTGTTTCTGTAGATTTTACTGTAACAGGTTTGTCGGGAAATATACGTACCCATATTTTTCCACCACGACGTGCATATCGGGTCATTGCTCTTCGTCCCGCTTCTATTTGTCTAGCTGTGATCCAAGCGGGTTCAAGTGCCTGAAGAGCGTATCTTCCAAAACAAATATGATTGCCTCTATAAGATATTCCTTTCATTCTTCCTCTATGTTGTTTACGGAATCTGGTTCTTTTGGGGTTATAGTTGATGGTTGTTTCCCTCTTCCATCTCTACTGCAGAACCGGACATGAGAGTTTCTTCTCATCCGGCTCCTCGCGAAAGAAGAAACAATTCAGTATAAAGATAAAGTATTCAATAATATTACACATGTATTTTATTAATAATACACTAAAATACACTAAATAGAATACACTAAAATACACTAAATAGTGGGATTTTTTGATATTACATAGGAAAGCTGCATGCAAGATATATATAAGCTACAAGATATATATAAGCTACAAGATATATATAAGTTTGAATATATAAATTATAAATGTATAATAAATGTATCAAATTATAAATATGTAAATAATTATATAATATTATATAATATATTATCTAAATATTATCTAATTAATATCTAATTAATAATATATATATAATAATATAATATATAATAATAATAATATATGAAAATAATAATAATATATGAATAATAAATAATAATAAAATAATATATAATAATAATAAATAAAATAACATATACCCTATATAAAATAACATATACCCTATACAAAATATACTAAAAAAGTATAAGTATATAATAAGTATATATGAAAAGTATATATGAAAATAAGTAAAATATGTATATAATATAAAATATGTATATAATACATAAGTATATAATTAAGTACTATAAGTATATAATTAAGTATTAAGTATATAGTACATAACTATAATAAGTAAAATAGAATAAGTTAATTTATTTAGTTAATTTAATTTAGTTAATGTTTTAATTTAATTTAGTTAATGTTTTTATTTTTTAACTTAAATCTAACACATTTATTTTTTAACTTAAATCTAACACATTATAACATAACGAATTCTTTTTTTAACTTAAAAAAAAAAATAAAAAAAAAAAATATAAATCTTTTAATCCAAAAAATCAACGTTTCGCGGGCGAATATTGACTCTTTTCTGCTTCATTTGTAGGGTCAACCCGTGACTGTTTCAGAAAAATTTAATTAATTGGTTCCTGGTCCGTTCCGCCATCCCACCCAATGAATCATTAGGATTCGTTTTCAATAGAATCCTGTGCAGTCACGGGTTCCGTCGTTCCTATAGCTTCTTCGTCAATGATTAGGCCTGAACTCGACAATGGAGCTCCCAACAAAACGTGTTTCCGAGTTAATTTCCTCAGTTTCTATTAACTCGGGGCTCTTTTTCAGTATTGATGCTTTATCACACTGCCTTTCTTTTATAAAAAAAAAAAAAAAATGATTCATAAACCATACATATTGGAATCATATATCGTTGATATTTTTTCTTTCTATCTATCATCCTTCCATTTAATTTATCTACATCCCCTTATTATTCCCGGTCGGATCCAATTTATTTTTTTGGAAAAATTTGCAGTTGCTACAACTATATGATCGATACCTCATATAGTGACTGTTTGGGGGATCTCGACAATACGAAGCCATAAGTTGGTTATTAGTTTCTATAGTTACTAGTTCATAATAGTAGTCAGTCTATTTTTTTTTATCCTGACTCTAAAGAAAAACCAAGACAACGAGTCACACACTAAGCATAGCAATTCTATCAAAAATGTAAATCAAATTTTTATTCATCCCTATAGAATTAAAAGAATTAAGCTCATATTTGATTCAACACAACAAGCAGGAGGAAAATAAAACAGTTTTTCATTTTTTGTTCTATCACTGGATAGAATGGTAAGACAAAAAAGGTCCATCATTTTCCGTCTACAAATATCCAAATTTTTATGCCTAATACTCCATAGATAGTTCGAACTGTATAGGAACAATAATCAATTTTAGCGCGAATGGTTTGTAGGGGAACCCTACCTTTTCTGATCCATTTGACACGTGCAACTGCTTTTCCGTTGATACGCCCTGCAATTTGTATTTGAATTCCTTTTGTATCTGTTTGTTCAGTTAATTCAATAGCCTTTTTCATTGCTTTTCGAAACGAAACTCTATTTTTTAACTGTAAAGCTATGTATTCTGCCAGAATTTTAGGTTGTCCATAAGGTTTTTCAATTCTTGTGATAGCAATGTTGAGTCTCCGGTTTACAGAATTCAACTCTTTTTGTACATTCGTTTGTAATTTTTCGATTCCTTGTCTTCGACCCTCTATTAATAAATTTGGGAATCCAATATAGATTATGACCTGAATAAGATCGATTCTTTTTTGAATTTCTATATGTGTAATTCCCTCGAAACCTGAGGATATTCTCATATTTTTTTGTACATAATTCTTGATACAATCTCGTATTTTTTCATCTTCCTGGAGACCAATGGAAAAACTTTTTGGTTGTGCGAACCAAAAGGAATGATGATTTTGGGTTGTACCAAGTCTGAAACCAAGTGGATTTATTTTTTGTCCCATATTATTCTATTATTTTTCCATCCATATGTTATTTCTAAATATGAATCTAAATCTTAGACTCATATTTAGATTTTTTTAGATTTATCCTTTAATACAATTGTTATATGGCAGGTAGGTCGTTTTATTAGATAACTGCGCCCTCTAGCTCTAGGTCTCAACCTTTTTACAAGGGTACCCC